TGGACGAATCCCTCGCTTCATCTAATGTGTAAAAGATCCTAGCCGCACTTAAAAGCCGAGTACTCTACCGTTGAGTTAGCAACCCAAATAGAAAACGGGTATGTAGATACAATCAGAATAAAACAAAATGATGAAATCAAAGCATTAAAGTACGCAAATCAAAAAATATAAAAAAAAATTAGAATCTATTTGGAACATAAAAATGACTAAATCAGATGAAAAAATAAAAAATTTCCCGATCAAAAATAAATAAATATAAATAAAGAAATTTAAAAAATGCTAGACCATCCCCTATTTCTATGTTATCCACCTTTTTCAATCAAAAATTCGGGTATCAAAGCTAATCCAACGAATCCATCATTTGAATCAACTAAGGTAAAAAATCAAACCTATGGTACGGAAATAAATAGAGCTGCTTATCACGATGAATTATATTTGTTCGATACAATGTTGTCAATATAAAGGGTAAGAAAAGAATACGATGGAAAAAATACAAGAACTTAAATTGAAATAATAGTAAAAAAAAAAAAAAAGGACTTGATATATACTAAAATTTTTAGTTTCTAAATAAAGAAGAAGTAGAAAAAGGATTTATGCAATCAATAGTGTATTGAATCAATATAAGTCGAATAAAGAACTTCGATTCCTTGTTTCTTACTTGGTATTAGAATTCGAATGAAAACCACCCGATTGCAGGTAATGCCAGAATTTTCGATTTTGTGAGGATCAATCAAATAAGGTTTTCATTAGAAAAAGATTCTATAAAAGCAATGATAAATAGATACTAATAGAGCAAGAAAAGAAGGAAATAAAAAAACATAGTATAGAAAAGATATCCAAAATGATATAGAAATCACTATCCTACCCTTAGTTTTTATTTCCTTAATTTAATATTGAATTGGTTTTTATTTCCTTAATTTATTTTATTTCCTTAATTTAATTGAATTTCGTTTGATTAGAGCAAAGTTCCTTAAAAACCTCTGCCTTTTTTAAAATATCCTGAACAGTTCCTGTAGGCTGAGCGCCTTTTTCAAGGAAATAGAGAATAGCGGGAACGTTTAAATAAGTTTGATTCTTGATCGGATCATAAAAACCCACTTTCCGAAGATCTCTTCCTTCTCTTCGGGATCGAACATCCATTGCAACGATTCGATAGACGGCTCATCGGGATAGATGTAGATGAAAAAGAACCCCCCCCCTAGAACCGTATAGGAAGTTTTCTCCTCGTACGGCTCGAGAAAAAATGATTCGAAGTTTTGTCTATGGATAAAATTATAATAAATAGTAAAGGAATCCGTAAAAGAAATTAGCCTATAATTTAACTCATAGTCATTTTTATTTAGCTTCCTTCCTGAAAACTAAAAAATCATTTGTACTCATAACTCAAGTTCAATAATTCTCAAATATATTAAAGAAAATTAAGATATTTTTTTATTGAGTGGTCTTTAACCCCCCCTTTTTTTTTGTCTCGTTGAAAATCTATTTGGATTCTTTATTCGGATCTGTGAGACAATTGAAGCGGTGTTTCCTTGTTCTGGGATCCTTTATCTTTGTTTTAAATCATTGGGTTTAGACATTACTTCGGTGCTTCTTAATCCTTTCAAAATGGTAGCAACATACCCCTTTTGTGATTTCTTTCTATCAAAGAATCATACCGACGGTTGATTCGTGCGCGATACACTGTGGATCGAAAAAGTTTTTGCGGTTCCAACAATTTTTTTGAATTTAAAATTTGCTCGAATCGGATTCTTTCGATTTCTATATCGAAGATATACTTACGAAGTTGTTCCAATTTATTGATTGGCATTAACCCTAGATCGTTGCCCCTGAGAAATTAATAAATACTTTCTACTCGAGCTCCATCATGAACTATTTACATTACAACCCAATAAAAAAAGAAGGGTTCTAGTAGAATAGAACAAACGACGTCGAGCCAAGAGCACCTTCATTCCTATATAAAATAAAATGGTGGATGTAAGAATAAGAATCCACACCGGATCGTGTCCTTCAAGTCGCACGTTGCTTTCTACCACATCGTTTTAAACGAAGTTTTACCATAACATTCCTCTAATTTGGAACCAGTATGGAATTGATTCAATTATGGAATCATGAATAGTCATTGGTTCAGTCGGTACAGAGACATAGTCATTTATATTTTTTCTTAGCTACATAGATAATAATAGATAATAAAGATTTTTCTGAAGAAATCTTAGCAAGACCTGGGCTTTTTTTGTATGAACGCAACTTTTTTCTATAAATCTCTATCTCAAAAAAATATCTAACAGAAATATTCAGAAATCAAAATATAGAAATAACATAACTAACAGAAATAACACGAATAAAGAAATTCTATTTGACTCTGCCTGTTCAAGTGACTCAATAAGATAGACTGACCCATTTCCAACTTCCTAAAGATTCAACCCATAAGGAATCATTACAAATCTTGATAATTGAAAAAGTTTCCTACTTCGACATCATTATTTGAGTCAAGTTTTACTTTTTACAGTAAAGACTACATTTGATTATCATAAGAAATAAATATTTCTGTTTCTTTTCGAATAGAATTGTCAATTATTTAAAGCAAATAAGCTAAATAGATCGAACAATAAAAAGAAATATCATTGTTAAATATTTAAATTTGAATATTTTAGGGATGCAAATTATTTTTCACAAAAATAGAAAGACTATTGTCACTGAATATAGGATAACAATACATACCTATAGGCTAAGCACTTCCTCGTTTTATATGTATTTTCATATTTTGTTTAACCTGAGGTTAAGTAATCTTTCTGCAACTGTGATATATGTCCCATCTTATCTTTATCTGGATCACAAAAGGATTCAGTTACATTTGCATGTCATTTGAACTCAATTTAGTTCAGTTTGTGAAAAAATGAGATATGATTCCGAAAAGAATCATTCAAAATCAAAAAAGAAAGAAGAATAATATTCTATACAATATTAGACCTTGAAACAGAACCTTGTTGAACAAAAAAGATGTATTCGGATACAATGGATATGCTCTGGGACGGAAGGATTCGAACCTCCGAATAGCGGGACCAAAACCCGTTGCCTTACCACTTGGCTACGCCCCATTTCTATTTTTATTCGACACTAATACTAATAAAGAATAATATTGGTATTAAGTGTTCGTCAATTCCAGTCCAACTATCTATAGACTAGAGAAAATCTTTCTTCTTTATAGAATATATTATAGATTATAGATTCGTGCTAGGATTTTGACATGTGTATATCTAGAATTCAACTGAATTTATTGATCATTACATATAATTCAATTAAGATATTGTATGAAAGTATGATTTCTTCTATTCTCCTTTGAGGATTGGAGGATTTTTGATTGAGCGGAAAAAGAAGGATTTTTTTGTCTACCTTACTTTCTTCATTTTTCCTTATATCAATAACTCAATCAAAATGCAATTATCTCGACGAACAAAATGTCTGTTATGCTTAATATCTTTAGTTTGATCTGTCTTAATTCTACCCTTTATCCGAGTAGTCTTTTCTTCGCCAAATTGCCCGAAGCCTATGCTTTTTTGAATCCAATCGTAGATGTTATGCCAGTCATACCTCTGTTCTTTTTTCTTTTAGCCTTTGTTTGGCAAGCTGCTGTAAGTTTTCGATAAGATCTTGAATACTATCCTAGAAAATTCATGATTTATTCGAGAAAAATTATAACAATTGATAAGATCAAATAAGTCTGGGAGTATGAACCTTCAATTCAAACATTGAAATTCTTGGATAGCCGCGAGAAATTCCGCTCGCCCCATTTCCCGATTCTAATCCTTTTTCCGGCGAAAGACCTTATTAGGTTAGGGTCCCTTAGAATATCTAATTGTGGGTATGAAAGTGATTTGTGGTAATCAAAGACTCTTATTACAAATTTCAACTTCATTTGAATTTCTGAACATTCTTTTCTATTTCTAGAATTCATTTCTTGGTGTCAAAATAGGATATGTGATATAAAAATGGAGGATCTATTATCTTTTCTCGTTTTTCTTTTTCAAAAAATGATCTTGGAGGTTGTGTAATGCTTACTCTCAAACTTTTCGTTTACACAGTAGTAATATTCTTTGTTTCTCTCTTCATCTTTGGATTCCTATCCAATGATCCAGGACGTAATCCTGGACGTGAAGAATAAAAATTTCGTTTTTCTTGCTTGATTTTACAATTTTCTTAAGATTTTATTTTCTATATTCCATACGTTTAACTAGGAAAAAAATCAAAAGGGGTTTGCGAAATTTGAAAGAAAAAAATAGAAAGTCATCAACGGAAACGGAAAGAGAGGGATTCGAACCCTCGGTACGAATAACTCGTACAACGGATTAGCAATCCGCCGCTTTCGTCCACTCAGCCATCTCTCCCAATTGAAAAAGATAATTACTATGTTACATTACACATCAAGTAAGGATTAAAGAAAGTATTTCTTTCACATTCTTTATCGTTATTATATAATTAGGAATTCCATTTAGATGCTCGAAAGATCCAAATAGAAAGATAAATAAAGAAGACCTTCTTGCTTTTATTTTGTTCGAAGTGCCTTTTGGGCCTGGCCCGGTCAATACCCAGCCGGGCCTTTTTTTTGTTCCAACGAATTCCCTTTATTTATAGGTATAGGAAACATACTCTAAATAAGATACCCAATTTGGTATCTGTGTAAGAATTTCCATTGTGGGGTTTACATATACTTATGATTTTTGTTATAATAGAAATTGAGAAGGATTTTTGATTCAAAAGAATCAATTAAGTATGTTTTGTAGTTTCTTATGTCATTCGGCAAACCCAATTTTAGATTCAAATCCAAGAATCATTCAGGAATTCTCAGTCAACGAATAGTTAAGGGTTCCCATTTGTCATAAATTTTGGCTTTTTTGAATGAAAATATACATTTGATTGTTCAATAGAAAAGTGAGGGGAAGTTTTTCGGCATTCGAAGGGGTGGATCAACTACAATCAAAAGGGGAAAGGGGTTTCTTTTAGAATTTTTATAAATTTAGCAAAAGGATTAAATTAAAAAAGGGATGCAAGTACAATAAACTAAAGTTTAGTAATCCAACCCAGAAAATTTTATCCTATTGTGTATCGTTTTGGCGGCATGGCCGAGTGGTAAGGCGGGGGACTGCAAATCCTTTTTCCCCAGTTCAAATCCGGGTGCCGCCTCATCAACAAACGAATCAAAATCTCTTATCTGCTGATATAAATCACCCAAATTTTCCCCAGTAGAACAGAATAAGGGAATTGTTGATACTTGGTTGATTCTAAACATCTATTCTGGGGATTTTGTAAAAGATTGGAAATCTTTCAATCTAAAATTCAAAGAAAGATTATATTATAATGGTCGAAGCAAGACTTCCCGATTCCCTTCTACTGCTAATGTAATATCTACTGATTGGGTCTTGAATTTCATTGGCATAGCCGGCGGCTAACTAGTTGTGGAAAGTCCTTTATGTAATCTACATATTATAGACTCGCGAGAATCTCTGAGTGTTCAGGCATTCAATCACTATTATATTGAGATTGGATGGATAATTTACTTTTTTATAGAAAAAGTGAAAAATTTTTATTATTTTTTTTGAAACCCCTCGTCAAGAGTATATTATACTATCCCCCAACTGCTTCAGAGAGACAATCGGGAAAGGGTACGGATTAGATCAAATAGGAAATAAAAGTATGTAATAGATAGCAATTGATCTTTGAAGTTGAAGGGCAACAAAGAATGGGCCCTCTTTTTTTTTTACTATATGTTCCATTAGTAACATTCCTTTGTAGCATCATTGTGTATTTTACTTGTGTTTAGTCTTTCCCGATTAGAAATCATATAGTAATTTTTTAGAAATGGATTTATTTGATTGGTTCATCAATAGTGTTGGGCCAGAATCCCTTTTTGACTCTGGACCATGGATTCTACTATTATTAGTGAGCAATACAATAATGGAATATTTCTATCATAAAGATAAGGGACATAATTGACATGGATATAGTAAGTCTCGCTTGGGCTGCTTTAATGGTAGTCTTTACATTTTCCCTTTCACTCGTAGTATGGGGAAGAAGTGGACTTTAGAAGCACTACTAATTTAGTTGAGGAATGAAAGGTATCAATTGTTTTATAGATCGTTCTGCAACGCATTTTTTATTTGATTTGAAAATTCTTTCAATTCAAAATATATTCATTTCGAAATTCCATTGGATTCTAGTGGAGAAATGTATTGTATAACAGTAAAACAATTATTTCAGAAAGAAAGAGAATTGGGTCCTACGTTAATTCCATATATGGATTAATCACTACATATATTGTAGATATAGATAGAAGCTAATATAGTATACCAACTTTATTAGAAAGTCAAGTACAACTTTATACACTACTATAACAGTAATAGAGAGTATGGTAAGAAAGAAATTTCTTTCTTACCATACTCTCGGATCTCATAGAATACCGGACATTATAGTCCGTTGATTTCATTTAAGACGCAAAAAAAGAATCCTTTTGATTTGATTTCTTCAACTATTGATAAGAACTCAGAAGTCAAGTTTCATTTCAAGTAATTAATTATTTTGACTGACTGTTTTTACGTAAATGATAAGTAGAAAAGCAGTAGGAACTAAAATGAACAGTGCAGTAGCAATAAATGCAAGAATATTTACTTCCATAATCTCAATCTCATCGTTTTTTTATTTCACAATAACTCGGGATTTAATCCCATAGAGATGATAAATCTTTCAACTGTCAATTCAATGAATGCATTACCTATCGATGATCTTGAATCGGATCAATATCATGAATAACAATATCTGAGCTATTAAATTAATTCGTCGTCGAGAATTGAATAGTATAACATACGAAGATCTTTTATCCATACCGAATCCAAGATGGGATTCCCGGACCAATCAAAAATTCCTTTATTTATCCTTCTTTTCTGTTCTTTCTTTTCTATAACTTACCTTAGGTCTTCCGTGTAGAACCATCAAATGAAATATCCTCGTCCGTTTCCATTAACTTAACTACAAAACCCCAACAAACAATACAAGCGAAGTGGAAAAAAAGAGGAATTAGGTTGTAAATTTGAATGATCCCATTTTCTTTGGAAGACAAAGAAGTATGAGAAAGATGAGTCGCGGGAGAAAATATGGAATATTCTATCAACTTCACTATTTTAATTATTTTCATTTTAGTTTAGGGTTTGTTCTTTCTTCGACAGAATCCTGAAAAAAAGAGGGGAAACCCCTTCGGAATTAAATTATGCTCTCTGTCCCTTCTTTCATTTCACATAAAATGGAGAGGTTAATTGATGTACTTATTGGATCCGTCGGGACTGACGGGGCTCGAACCCGCAACGTCCGCCTTGACAGGGCGGTGCTCTTGCCTATTGAACTACAATCCCAGGGAAATAAGAAGAGATCTAGCAGAAAATTTGGATTCTTTTTTCTTCTCTCTTATCAGGTATTTCTTAAGAACAAGAGGTTTCTACCATCTGATAGTAGATTGGCGAATTGTTGGGCCGAGCTGGATTTGAACCAGCGTAGACATATTGTCAACGAATTTACAGTCCGTCCCCATTAACCACTCGGGCATCGACCCAACGCCTAATTAGACGTTCCATAATCAACTTTCTTTCGTCTCCCAGGCGGACAAATCCATTTCACTTTTGATAAAATATATCAAATCAAACTGCCACGGATAGACTGAGGAGTTGACAAATCCATTTCACTTTTGATAAAATCCTACTCCTATGGTCTTGGTATACCCCTAGAGGGACTTGAACCCTCGTTTTCTCCGTGAAAGAGAGAGGTCGTAACCACTGGACCATAGGGGCACCAATGGACCATAGGGGCCTATGGCCACCTTTATTCATAAATAAACTAGAAATAATAGTTGCTGAGGGCCGGCCACCTTTAGGAAATCAAAAAGCACTACACAATACAAATACAATAGGGAATAAGGCCTAAGGCCACCTTAACTTAATATAAAATATAAATCAGCCGAGGGACACCTTTAGAAGATGAATAGGATATGAATCAAACCGAAAAACTCGTTCACTTTTCTGGGGGTTAATGGTAATCAAACTTTACCATTAAACTATACAATGGATCCAAGAGACGGTACCTCTGAATCAGCAGGAGATGAAAAAAAAATGATTTACCAAAGTCTGATTTGGGAATTCTATTGAGCCCTAAATCATATCAAAGTCATATCAAATCAAATTATATTATATTGAGCCCTAACTGTCAATATTATATTGAGCCCTAACTGTCAATTGACGACAGGAGGGCAATAAAAGAAGAGAAAGACATTAGGTATATCTGGGTTCATCAATACAACATTCCTTTAGTTTTCTGGTATTAAATATTCAAGTAGATTAGATATCTTCAAGTAGATTAGAATATCAATACCGTTATACATTATAATATAAGAAACTGACTCAGTTTTGATATTCTAAAAAAAATCCCAAAGCATAGTAAGCCTAAGCGGGAGAATTCTGTGTCTAGGACTGTTTTCTCAATTCCGTTCCATTTGCATCTCTTAAAAATATTTAAGTTAAGTATAAATTTTGATTCCACCTATCTCATAGATTCCAGTCAAAGATTCATGGAATCAAAATTCCATCATTGCTATAGGATTTGATGGATAATGAGCCAGCCAAAATGGTATTTCTTTTTTTTTTTTTGTTTTTTGGAGAATTCAATATGGATGAATATAAATAACTGACAATTTCAAAATAATCCGGGATAGGCGCAATGTCCACAATACCTGGATTTAATCAGATACAATTTGAAGGATTTTGTAGGTTCATTGATCAGGGTTTGACAGAAGAACTTTCTAAGTTTCCAAAAATTGAAGATACAAATCAAGAAATTGACTTTGAATTATTTTTGGAAAGATATCAATTGGTAGAACCCCCGATAAAGGAAAGAGATGCTGTGTATGAATCACTCACATATTCTTCTGAATTATATGTATCCGCGAGACTCATTTGGAAAAACGATAGGCGTAGATATATCCAAGAACAAACAATTTTGATAGGAAAGATCCCTCTAATGACTTCTCTGGGAGCTTTTATCGTAAATGGAATATATAGAATTGTGATCAATCAAATATTGCAAAGTCCCGGTATTTATTACCAGTCAGAATTGAACGATAACGGAATTTCGGTCTATACCGGCACCATAATATCAGATTGGGGAGGAAGATTAGAATTAGAGATTGATAGAAAAACAAGGATATGGGTTCGTGTAAGTAGACAACAAAAATTATCTATTCTAGTTCTATTATCAGCTATGGGGTTGAATATAAGAGAAATTCTAGAGAATGTTTGCTATCCTGAACTATTTTTGTCTTTTCTGAATGATAAAAAACAAATAGGGTCAAAAGAAAATGCTATTTTGGAGTTTTATCAACAATTTGCTTGTGTAGAGGGAGATCCGGTATTTTCTGAATCCTTATCCAAGGATTTACAAAAAAAATTCTTTCAACAAAGATGTGAATTGGGAGGGATTGGTCGACGAAATATGAATCGGAGACTGAACCTTGATATACCCCAGAACAATACATTTTTGTTACCGCGAGATATATTGGCAGCCGCGGATCGTTTGATTCGAATCAAATTTGGAATGGGTACACTTGATGATATGAATCATTTGCAAAATAAACGTATTCGTTCTGTAGCAGATCTTTTACAAGAGCAATTTGGATTGGCCTTGGTTCGTTTAGAAAATATGGCTCGAGGAAACATATATGCAGCACTTAAGCATAACTGGACACCAACTCCTCAGAACTTGGTAAATTCAACCCCATTAACAGATACTTATAAAGTTTTTTTCCGTTTACACCCATTATCTCAAGTTTTGGATCGAACTAATCCATTGACACAAATAGTTCATGGGAGAAAATTGAGTTATTTGGGCCCGGGGGGATTGACTGCGCGAACTGCTACTTTTCCAATACGAGATATTCATCCTAGTCACTATGGGCGTATTTGCCCAATTG